GTTTGTTGTCTTGCTGGGTTGTTTAATTGTTGTGGAGGAAAAATATGTCGAATTATAAATAAGGTGTGTTTCTATAGTTGAATTACAACGGTGGCTTTTCGAGTCACAGGTCTTGGATGGAGACCAAGTAGAAATTAATGATGACTTATTTTATGATGTTTTTAGGGGTGTGTTTTGTTTTGGGAGGTTTGGCGGTTGCATCTAATCCGTCTCCTTATTATGGTGTGGTTGGTTTGGTGTTGGGATCGGTTGTAGGGTGTGGGTGATTGATGAGTCTTGGGGTTTCGTTTGTAGCGTTGGTGTTGTTTATAGTCTATTTGGGGGGAATGTTGGTGGTCTTTGTGTATTCTGTAGCTCTGGCGGCGGATCCTTTTCCTGAAACTTGGGGGGACTGGCGGGTGTTAGGGTACGGGGTGGGTTTAGTTGGGGTGCTTGTTGTGGGTGTGGTTACTGGTGGTGTAGGGGAATATTTAAAGTTGGGGGTGTGGACTGTGGACAGTGGTGGGGTGGTTTCGGTTCGATTGGATTTTAGTGGTGTGGCTATGTTTTATTCTTGGGGGGTGGGAATGTTTTTGGTGGCTGGATGAGGGTTGTTGTTGACTCTCTTTGTCGTATTAGAATTAGTACGTGGGTTATCTTGTGGGGCGATTCGGGCGGTTTAGGATGGGGCAGAGAATAGTTTAGTTTAGAACACCAGCTTTGGGAGTTGGAGGTAGAGGTTTGAGTCCTTTTTCTCTGATGATGGTGGGGTTGATTGGGAATGGGAATGGGTGATAAAGGGATTTGTCCTGTTGTGGTTAGGTGTTGGATACGTTGATTGTCGATCACGAATGGTGTGATTTGTGGGTAGGGGGATATGTAATAAAGAACGAATGAATTTAGTGGATAAACAAACGATTAAACGTATCGAATGACGAACGTTAAATGTTAGGTATGTCGGCGGCAAACGAATGAAAAAAAAAACAAAAAAAAACCAAAAAAAAACCAAAAAAAAAGATCATGATTCGTGAAACTTTTTATACTGAAAACGCCTAGTGACGTTTTCAAAATGATGGGATCTTAGAGGATATGAAAATATAAAAAATTATGTCCATCAGGCATTAATTAAATAGAACATCAAGAATCAGGGATAAAATATATCATAACCAAGTGTAAAACAAAGTGCATCAGTGTTAAAATGATTCCCCATATACGCAAACCGTCTCAGCTTCAGTGACTCTTGAGAGCCACAAAACAGGACGATAGGCATTGTATGCTCACGTCAATAGATTGTATTCACCCGCCGCACTCTGAAGGGCAGAGTGAAGACGCCCCAAAAAAAAAGGAACCAAAAGTGCCAAAGGTTGGGATGTCGCGATCACGGACGTAAATGGTGAGATATAGCCCAACCAGTGGTCTCATGAAAAGCAATATATAGGGAAGGACCAGTAATGGCCCTGAGATAGGAACCAGAGGCGCAAAAGAGCAAGTTGTGCTAGGGGTGTAGGGGGAAAGTATGGGCCTGAAGCTAGTAACGTAGAGTCTTACATGCGGTGCGTTGCTGATTTCACGTGAGGTGAACGATTAATAAATAACCTGGTACGACAGCTACCGGCACGTCGAGAAGGTATGGCAATTTATGGGCCGTTACCATGGAGTTCATTTGACCAAGCACTGCCGTGTGGTAGGGTAGTTTGTATGCATAACCAAACGTTGAAGGGGTTTTAGTACGAACTATAGGGCTTCATTCCTGTGACCATGATGTAGGTAGTTCTTTAGAAAGTAGGATGGTGAAGTGCATTGAGATGGTATGTGAAAAGTGACGTGTATGTCATAGATACATTAGTGTTATGTCCTAGGTTGAATATCCGTGTACTTTAGAATTAATAGAATGCACAGAAGTACATAGGCTAGACATGAATGCATGAAATACATTCATGGGGGGAGGGGGGGGTAGCGTTTTATTTTGTTTGGTAGGTAAAACTCTAAGAAGAATTGGGTGTCTTCAGTCTTTGGTTTACAAGACCAATGTTTTTGATAAACTATTAGAGTTAGAGGTTAAGTAGCTTGTTCTCTAAGAGGCTGATGAGGGGGAAAAGAATGAGAATTGTGAGGAAGTAGGCAATGGAGGCTAATTGGCCAATGATGATGAAGGGGTGTTCTACTGGCTGGCTGCCAACTCAGGTGAGGATAAGAAGGTTAGCAACTAGCACTCAAAATAGGAGTTGAGAGAAGGGTCGGAAGGCTATCGTACGCTGTTTGGATGTGTGGAGGAATGGGGCTAGAAATAGAATTAAAACGGAGGCAGCCAGGGCTAAGACTCCGCCTAGTTTGTTGGGGATTGATCGAAGGATGGCGTATGCGAATAGGAAGTATCATTCTGGTTTAATGTGAGGGGGTGTAACTAGGGGATTAGCGGGTGTAAAGTTTTCTGGGTCGCCTAAGAGGTTGGGTGAGAATAGTGCTAGGGCTACAAGGGGAAGGAGTATGAATATGAATCCTAGGATGTCTTTTACAGAGAAGTAGGGATGGAAGGGGATTTTATCACAGTCAGATACAATTCCAAGGGGGTTGTTTGAGCCGGATTCGTGGAGAAAGGTAAAGTGGATTACGGTGAGTCCTGCAATTAGGAAGGGGAGGAGGAAGTGTAGGGCAAAAAATCGGGTGAGAGTGGGGTTGTCTACGGAGAATCCGCCCCAGGCTCATTCGACGATGGTTTGGCCAATGTAGGGGAAGGCTGAGAATAGATTAGTAATAACGGTTGCGCCTCAGAATGATATTTGTCCTCAGGGGAGGACATAACCGACGAAGGCAGTGGCTATGAGGGTGAGGAGGAGGATGACTCCCGTATTTCAGGTCTCTTTGAATAGGTAGGATCCGTAGTAGAATCCCCGTCCGATGTGTAAGTAGATGCAGATGAAGAAGAATGAGGCGCCATTGGCGTGAAGATTGCGGATTAGTCAGCCGTATTGGACGTTGCGACATGTGTGGGCGACGGATGAGAAGGCTAGGGTTGTGTCAGCGGTGTAGTGAGTGGCGAGTAAGAGGCCTGTGACGATTTGTGTTACTAAGCAAATGCCGAGAAGAGAGCCAAAGTTTCATCATGCTGAGATATTGGAGGGGGCGGGAAGATCGATTAAAGAGTTGTTGATAATTTTTAGGAGGGGGTGGGATTTGCGAAGGTTGGGGGCCATTAGTGCGTGGGGTATCTGTAGGTGATTAGGATGATGAGAATGGAGAGGGCGAATGTACTTAGGTAGGTTTTGATGAGGCCTGTGTGTAAGGAAGTAGAGGTTTCAGATATTATGCGTTGGAGGTCTGCAAGGCCCTCGGGGCCGATTTTTTTGTACCAGGATAGGTCGATTAGATGGGTGGCAATTTTTTGGCCCGTGTTGAGAAGGTTTGAGGTGCTGATGCGATGGGTTAGGGGGTTGAAATAGCCGAGTGAGGAGGAGAAGTTGAGGAGGGTGTTTTGTTTAGGGGGGATGAGGGTGTGGGTTATGTTAGAGAGTTCTAGGGCTAGAATAATGCCTAGGAGTGTGACAATGATAGCTGCGAGTTTTGTAGAGGGAGGTATGGTTATTGGTGGGGTTTTTGAGGGGAGGATGAAGGATGTAATGAGGAAACCAGCTAGGATGCTGCCTAAGGCTAGGCGAGTGATCGGGTTGATGATTAGGGGGTTGTTTTCATTGATTGGGGAGATTGAAGGTAAGCGGTTATGTCCTGTTTGGACTAGGATGGTTAGGCGGAAGCTGTAGGTCGCAGTGAAGGATGTAGCTAGGAGGGTTAGTAGGAGGGCTCATGAGTTCAGATAGGATGTGTTGAGATTTTCGATAATGAGGTCTTTAGAGTAGAATCCTGCTAGGAATGGGGTTCCTATTAGGGCTAAATTGCCAATGGTTAGGCAAGAGGTGGTGGTTGGGAGGATTTTTTGGAGGCTGCCCATTTTTCGGATATCTTGTTCTCCGTTGAGGTTGTGGATGATAGACCCTGAGCAGAGGAAAAGTATGGCTTTAAAGAATGCGTGAGTTGAGATGTGGAAGAAGGCAAGTTGTGGTAGGTTAAGGCCGATTGTAACTATTATAAGGCCTAGTTGGCTTGATGTGGAGAAGGCGATAATTTTTTTGATGTCATTTTGTGTCAGGGCGCATGTGGCGGCAAATAGGGTAGAAAGAGCCCCTAGGCAGAGGCATAAGGTAAGGGCGGTGGAGTTGGTGGCAAGTATGGGGTGGGTGCGGATGAGTAGGAAAATGCCAGCTACTACTATAGTGCTGGAATGGAGGAGAGCGGACACTGGGGTAGGGCCTTCTATAGCAGCGGGGAGTCAGGGGTGTAGGCCGAATTGAGCTGATTTTCCTGTGGCGGCTAGAATAAGTCCTAGGAGGGGAAGTGTTGGGATTTGAGAGGGGAGAAAGGCTTGTTGAATTTCTCAGGTGTTTATGGTTGAGGCTAGTCAGGCCATACTGAGAATTAGTCCGATATCTCCGATTCGATTGTAGAGGACAGCTTGGAGGGCGGCTGCATTGGCTTCTGCTCGTGCATGTCATCAGCCAATTAGGAGGAAGGACATGATTCCTACTCCTTCTCAGCCGATGAATAGGAGGAATATGTTGTTGGCGGTGGTTAGGAGGAGTATGGCGATTAGGAAGGTTAGGAGGTATGAGAAGAATTTTGTGATATAAGGTTCGGATGCTATATATCATAGGGCGAATTGGAGAATGGATCATGTTACGAATAGGGCAATGGGGAGGAATGTTGATGAGTACAGATCGATTTTGAAGCTGAGAGGGATTTTAAAGTTTATAATGAATTTTCATTCTCAGTTAGAGATAATGCTTTCAGTTCCTGAGTGTAAGAATAGTGTTATGGGAATGAGGCTTGTTATGAAAGCAATTTTAACGCAGCGTGTGATAGTGGGTGGAGAGTTTGGGTGGGTGTTTGTGATTAGGGGGAGTAAGATTGGTGTGAGGATGATTGTAAGGGTGAGGAGAACTGAGGTATTGAGGAGGAGAGTGACTTCCACTACTTTTACTTGGATTTGCACCAAGGTGGTTGGTTCCTAAGACCAGTGGATTACTGCTATCCTTTAAAAGTAAGGGGACTGGGGGTTTAAGCCCAGATGCAAGAGTTAGCAGTTCTTGTTGGTCTACCTCCCCTCGGCAGGTAAGAAGGGTTTAACTTCTATTTTCAGAGTCACAGTCTAATGTTTGGGTTAAACTATACTTGCTTGGGGCGGCTATGCGATGAGTTCGGGTTTTAGGATGAGGAGGAGTAGGGGGATGATGTGGAGGGTTATTAGAATGTGTTCTCGTGAGGATGAGTTTGGGATGGTTGTAATGTGAGGGGGAAGGGGACCTCGTTGGGTTGTGAGGAATATGAATAGGGTATAAGAAGCAGTGAGGAAGGCGGCGGAGCCCGTGAGAATGAGTGTGAGGGGGGATCAGTTGAACAGGGAAATTATAATGGTTAGTTCCGCTATAAGGTTTGTGGTGGGTGGGAGGGCCATGTTGGTTAAGTTGGCTAGGAGTCATCATGTTGTTATGAGGGGTAAAAGGGGCTGTAGGCCTCGGGTCAGGAGTAGAATTCGGCTGTGAGTTCGTTCGTAGTTCGTATTAGCTAGGCAGAAAAGTATAGATGATGTTAGACCATGGGAGATTATAAGAATCATTGCTCCGGAAAAGGATCAGTGAGTCTGGATTATGGCAGCGGCGATGACTAGGCCCATGTGGCTGACGGAGGAGTAGGCGATGAGGGCTTTTAGATCAGTTTGGCGTAGGCAGATTGAGCTGGTTATTAGTGCACCTCATAGGGCCAGGGTTAAGAAGGGGTAGAGGAGGGGCTCTGAGAATTCGGTCAGGAGGGTAATGCGTATAATGCCGTAGCCCCCGAGTTTAAGTAGGAGGGCTGCGAGTAGCATGGAGCCTGCGATTGGGGCTTCTACGTGGGCTTTGGGAAGTCAGAGATGGACTCCGTACAGGGGGGCTTTTACTATAAAGGCTAGTAGGAGGGCTATGTTTGTTAGCGGTGTAGTTCAGGAGTTGGCTGATTGGGTGAAAGGGGCGAGTTTGATTATGGGGAGGTAGAGGGTACCAGCTTGTGTGTGTAAGTGGAGTAGAGCGACTAAAAGGGGGAGGGAGCTGATGAGAGTATACAGTAGGAGGTAAATGCCAGCGCTTAGACGTTCTGGCTGGTTGCCCCATCGGGTAATTAGAATTAGGGTTGGGATTAGAGTTGCCTCGAATGAGATGTAGAATAGAATTAATTCGGTAGTGGAGAATGCTAGGATGATAAATGGTTGTACTATAATGAGGGTGGTGATGAAGATTCGTTTACGTACTGGAGGTTCGTGGTGAAGATGGTTTTGGCTAGCTAGGATTATGAGAGGGAGGAGTCAGCAGGACAGGGCTAGTAAGGGGGAAGAGACTTGGTCAACGCCTGTCCATGGGGTTAGATTTTTGTAGGGAAGATAGGAGGGGGTCAGTCATTGAAGGCTGATGAGGGCGATTAAAAGACTGTGAGAGGTGACATTGGTCCATAAGAATTTTGTAGGAGATAGGATGGCTGTGGGGAGAAGTATGATTGTTGGGATAATGATTTTTAACATTGCAGGAGGTTTAGGTTGTGCAGGTGGTCTGAGCCGTGGGTTCGTGAGGAGGCGACAAGTGCAGCTAAGCCGGTGCCAGCTTCGCAGGCTGAGAATGCTAGTATAAGTAGGGGGATGAGGGTGGATGATGTTGTGCAGTTTTCTACTGGTCAGATCGAGAGGGCCACATATAGAGACAATATCATGCTTTCTAAACATAGTAGGGCTGAGACTAAATGTGTTCGGTGGAAAGCTAGTCCTAAGCAACTTAGGGCGAAAGCTGAGTAGAAGCTCAGGTGTATGATAGACATAAGAGGGTCATAGGGTAGAGCTATGATTTGTTGAGCCGAAATCAACTGTCTTTGTTAGACTAACTCTCTAGTTATTCTGCTCACTCTAACCCTCCTTGGATTCACTCATAGATGAGTCCTAGGGTGAGGAGGAGAATAATTGCAGAGGCTCAGGCTAGGGAAGTGGTGGGGGATTGGAGTTGAGTTGCTCAGGGGAGGGGGAGGAGGAGGGCGATTTCTAGGTCGAATAGGAGGAATAAGATGGCTACTGAGGAAGAATCGAATGGAGAATGGGAGTCGGGCGGATCCAAGTGGGTCGAAGCCGCATTCGTAGGGGGAGAGTTTTTCTGAATCTGGGTTAGTTTGAGCGAGTCAGAAGTTGAGGATGATTAGGGCTATGCTGAGGGTCAAGGAGAGGGATAGTATGAGTATGATTATGTTTATTGCCTCTCTCTGGATTTAGGACCAGATTTTAGAGATTGGAAGTCAATTGTAATTAGTATACTAGAGAGGCATGATCCTCATCAGTAGATTGTTATGTAGAGGAACAATCAGACAACGTCAACAAAGTGTCAGTATCAGGCTGCTGCTTCGAACCCGAAATGGTGGTTGGGGGTGAAGTGGAATTTGATTAGGCGAAATAGGCAGACTAAGAGGAAAGAAGAGCCGATGATGACGTGGAGGCCATGGAATCCTGTGGCGACGAAAAAGGTTGAACCATAAACACCATCGGCGATTGAGAATGAGGCTTCGTGGTATTCCATGGCTTGGAGGGCAGTGAAGTAGAGCCCTAGGAGGATAGTTAGAGTGAGGGCTTGGATTGCTTGTTTTCGGTCGGCTTCTGTGATGCTGTGGTGGGCCCAAGTAACAGTAATGCCTGAGGCTAGGAGGATCGCAGTGTTGAGTAGGGGGACTTCTAGGGGGTTTAGGGGTTTGATTCCGGTGGGAGGTCATTGGCCCCCTAGTTCTGGGGTGGGTGCTAGGCTGGAGTGGAAGAAGGCTCAGAAGAAACCTAGGAAGAAGAAGACCTCAGATGTGATAAATAGGATTATTCCATATCGTAGGCCTTTTTGAACTGTTGGGGTGTGGTGGCCTTGGAAGGTTCCTTCACGTACAATGTCTCGTCATCATTGCAGTATGACTAGGGTTGTAGTGAGTATGCCCAAGATTAGGAGGTAGGGGGAGTTGTAGTGAAATCATATGGTCAGGCCGGAGGTTATTAATAGGGCGGCTGTAGCGCCAAAGAGTGGTCATGGGCTGGGGTCGACTATGTGGTATGAGTGGGCTTGGTGGGCCATTAGATGTTCTCTTGCAGATACAGGCTCAGGAGGAGGACGAAGACGTAAGCTTGAATCATGGCTACTGCTACTTCGAGGATGGTCAGTAGGAGGAGAATGATGGTGGTGAGGATTGAGATTGCAGGTATGATTGATAGAAGGGCGGTTGAGGCGGTGGAGATGAGTTGAATGAGGAGATGACCTGCTGTGAGGTTGGCTGTTAAGCGGACACCTAGAGCTAGGGGTCGGATAAGTAGGCTGGTTGTTTCAATCAAGATTAATGCAGGGATTAGGGGGGTAGGTGTGCCTTCAGGGAGAAGGTGGCCTAGGGAAGCAGAGGGTTGGTTGCGTAGGCCGGTTAATAGGGTCGCTAATCATAAGGGGAAGGCGAGGGCTATGTTTATAGATAGCTGGGTGGTGGGAGTAAATGTGTAGGGTAAAAGGCCTAAAAGATTAATTGACAGGAGGAGGATTATTAGGGATGTAAGGATTAGAGCTCATTTGTGGCCGTTTTTATTCAGAGGGGTTATTAGTTGTTTGGTGATTAGGTCGACGCACCATGATTGTAGGGTGGACAGGCGGTTAGTGATTCATCGGTTGCCCGGAGAGGGAAGGAGGAGGGCTGGGAATAGCATGGAGAGAAGGATCAGGGGGATTCCTAGGAGATGTGGGCTAGTAAATTGGTCGAAGAAGCTTAGGTTCATGGTCAGGGTCAGGGGGAGGTTTCAGTGGTTGTTGGGGTTTTGTTGGTTGGTGAGTTAGTATGGGTAAATGAGAGGAGTTTGGGTTGGATTATGAGTGAAAAGGTTAGTCATGATAGTAATATAATGGAGAATCAAGGGTTTGGGTTGAGTTGGGGCATTTCGTCGAGGAGGGGAAAAATCCCACTTTCTCTAGCTTAAAAGGCTAGCGCTGGTTCATAGCTTCTTGACGATTAGGATGATAGTGAGGATGATCAGGTCTCGAAGAAATTGAGGGGTGTGGATTCAACTACAATAGGCATAAAGCTGTGGTTTGCGCCGCAGATTTCAGAGCATTGGCCGTAGAAAATTCCTGGGCGGGTGGTGATGAATGATGTTTGGTTTAGTCGTCCTGGGATTGCATCGGTTTTTACTCCAAGGGTTGGGATGGCCCATGAGTGTAGTACGTCATCAGCGGTGACAATGATGCGAATGGGTGATTCCATTGGGATGACAACACGATGGTCTACTTCAAGAAGGCGGAAGTGGCCTAGGGGGAGTTCTGTTGTTGGGACTATGTAGGAGTCGAATGACAAGTCTTTAAAGTCTGTGTATTCGTAAGTTCAGTATCATTGATGGCCGATGGCTTTCAGGGTTAGGTCTGGTTCGTCAATTTCGTCTATTATATAAAGAATTTGTAGGGAGGGAAGGGCGAGTAATACGAGGACAATGGCTGGAAGGATTGTTCAAATCAGTTCAACTTCTTGGGCGTCAACTGTGTTGGAGGAAAGTTTCTCTATTAGTATTAGGGTAAGGAGGTAGAGAACTAGGCTGCAGATAGCTAGTGCTACTATGAGGGCATGGTCGTGGAATTCGACAAGTTCTTCTATGATCGGTGAGGAGGCGTCTTGGAATCCGAATTGAGAGTGGTTAGCCATGAGGGGCATACAGGGGTTTCGCCTGTGATTTGGTCTTGACAAGGCCACGTAATATATTTACTAATGCGCCATGAAGAAAGAAGCATAAGTGGTTTAATGCGGTTGGCTTGAAACCAATGTATGAGGGTTCAATTCCTTCCTTTCTTGGACTTGGACATAGGCTGGTTCTTCAAAGGTGTGGTAAGGAGGTGGGCAGCCGTGAATTCATTCAATGTTAGTGTGGGTTAGTTCTGGTTGTTGGACTTTACGTTTGGATGCGAAAGCTTCTCAGATGATGAATAAGAGTATGATAACGGCTGTTATAGAGATTAATGAGCCAATAGATGATATGGTGTTTCATAGGGTGTAGGCGTCAGGGTAGTCTGAGTATCGACGTGGTATACCGGCTAGGCCGAGGAAGTGTTGGGGGAAGAATGTTAGGTTGACTCCAGTGAATATTACTCCAAAATGGGCTTTGGCCCATGTGTTGTTTAGGGTGTATCCTGTAAATAGAGGGAATCAGTGAGTGAATCCTGCTAAAATGGCGAATACGGCCCCCATTGATAGGACATAGTGGAAGTGGGCAACTACGTAGTAAGTGTCGTGGAGGGCAATGTCTAGGGAGGAGTTGGCCAGTACGATTCCAGTTAGGCCCCCTACGGTGAATAGGAAGATGAAGCCTAAGGCTCAGAGCATAGGGGGGTCTCATTTAATAGTCCCTCCGTGGAGTGTGGCTAGTCAGCTGAAGACTTTAATGCCTGTTGGAATGGCGATGATTATGGTTGCGGATGTGAAGTATGCTCGGGTGTCTACGTCTATTCCTACGGTGAATATGTGGTGGGCTCATACAATGAAACCGAGGAACCCAATAGAGAGTATGGCTCATACTATACCTATGTAGCCGAATGGTTCTTTTTTACCGGTGTAATATGTGACTACGTGCGAAATGATACCAAATCCGGGGAGAATGAGGATATAAACTTCGGGGTGACCAAAGAATCAGAAAAGATGTTGGTAAAGGATTGGGTCGCCCCCACCAGCCGGGTCGAAGAATGTGGTGTTTAGGTTGCGATCTGTAAGGAGCATCGTGATGCCGGCGGCTAGGACTGGGAGTGATAGGAGTAGGAGGACGGCGGTAATTAGGACGGATCAAACGAATAGGGGGGTTTGATACTGTGTAATAGCTGGTGGTTTTATGTTAATGGCAGTTGTGATAAAGTTGATAGCTCCGAGGATTGATGAGATACCCGCTAGGTGAAGTGAGAAGATGGCTAGATCTACTGAAGCCCCTGCATGGGCTAGGTTGCCAGCGAGGGGTGGGTAAACTGTTCATCCTGTCCCGGCTCCTGCTTCTACTGTGGAGGAGGCTAAAAGGAGGAGGAACGATGGGGGGAGGAGTCAGAAGCTTATGTTGTTTATTCGGGGGAATGCTATGTCGGGGGCTCCGATTATAAGGGGTACAAGTCAGTTTCCGAACCCTCCAATTATGATGGGTATGACTATGAAGAAGATTATTACGAATGCATGGGCGGTGACAATAACGTTGTAAATTTGGTCATCGCCAAGAAGGGTGCCTGGTTGGCCTAGTTCGGCACGGATGAGGAGGCTGAGGGCTGTGCCGATTATGCCGGCTCATGCACCAAAGATGAGGTATAGGGTGCCAATGTCTTTGTGGTTGGTAGAGAATAGTCATCGGTTAATGAAGGTCACAGGTAAGATGGCCGAGTGTTGAGGCGTTAGGCTGTAGTCCTTTTCACAAGGGTTTAATTCCCTTTCTTATCAGCCCCGTAGTGAAATTCATGTTGAGTTGCAAGCTCTGCGATGTGCATTAAAGGTGCACCGGGACTTAGGTTTTAGACGGAAGCCTGTAGGGCTGAGGCATCTAGCTGTTAACTAGAATTTTGTGGGATCGAGGCCCACCTGTCTAGGGGAGGGTTTAAGGCTCTAGCTTAATTAAAGTGTCTGGGTTGCATTCAGGTGATGCAGGGTAATGTCCTGCGAGTCTTAGCAGAAACTAAGAGGGTTTAACTCTTATTTAAGGCTTTGAAGGCCTTCGGTTTGGTTTGGTTATCCTAAGTTTCTAAATGGTGGATAAGATTAGGGGGGAAAGTGGGAGGAGGAGAGTTGATAGAGAGGTTAGGACAGCGATTAGGGGGCTGGTGTTTTTGTTGATGTATCAGTGTTTTATTTGGTTTGTTGAGTTGGGGGGGAGTGTGATGGATGAGAAATAGGTGAGGCGGAGGTAGAAGAATAGGCTTAGTAGGGAAAGGAGGGCGATGGTCAGGGCTGTAGGGGTTAGTTCTTGCTTGGTTAGTTCTTGGATGATAAGTCATTTGGGCAGGAAGCCGGCAAAGGGGGGTAGACCGGCGAGGGATAGGAGGGTTAGTATGAGAGTTGCGTTGAGTGTGGGGGTTTTTGTTCATGATGTTATTAGTGTCGATAGTTTTGTGGTGTTGGATTCGTTGAGGGAGAGGAAGATTGCTGAGGTCATGACGGTGTAGAGGAGGAAGGTTAGGAGGGTGAGTTTGGGGGCGTAGATGATGATGATGGTCATTCATCCCAAGTGTGAAATGGAGGAGAAAGCTAGGACTTTTCGAATCTGAGTTTGGTTGAGACCTATTCAGCCTCCTAGGGCTGCTGATGAAATGGCTATAAAGGTTAGGAGGGGGGGATTGAGGGAGTTGGATGTGAGTAAGAGGATTGTAATGGGGGGAAATTTCATTACTGTTGATAGTAGGAGTGAGGTGGTTAGGGATGAACCCTGGAGTACTTCTGGGAATCAGAAGTGGAATGGGGCTAGGCCTAGTTTTATGGCAATGGCGGTGGTAAGAAGTAGACATGATACGGGGTTGGTTAGTTGGGTAATGTCCCATTGGCCGCAGGATCAGGCATTGATTAGGCTTGAGAATAGGATGGAAGCGGAGGCGGCTGCTTGGACTAGAAAGTATTTGACTGCTGCTTCAATGGCTCGGGGGTGGTGGGATTTTGAAATTATGGGAATGATGGCAATGGTATTGATTTCTAGACCGGTTCAGGCTATTGCTCAGTGGTTACTGGAGATTGTGAGGGTGGTTCCTAGGGCGAGACTTGTTAGTGTGATTAATTTTGCGTAGGGGTTCATTAGCAGGGGAGGGGGTTGAACCTTCATTTTCGGGGTATGGGCCCGATAGCTTTGTTAGCTGACCTTGCTAGAAAATAATATAAGGGAAGTATGAAGGGTTTTGATCTCTTCTGTGTAGGTTCGATTCCTACTTTTCTAAGGTTGGGTGAATGTAGGTTTGAAGGAAATGAGAGGGCTGGTGTACCTCTATGTTCACTTTATCATAGTGACCCTTTGAGTTCAGGCACATTTCCTTAGGTAAGGAGGTAGGCCTGCACAGGAAATGGGTATGCTTACGTGTCAGAGACATAGGGCTAGTGTGAGGGGGAGGAAGTTTTTTCATAGGAGGTGCATGAGTTGGTCGTAGCGGAATCGAGGGTATGAAGCGCGAATTCATAGAAAGCCGGAGGAGAGAAGTAAGATTTTGGAGGCCAGGATGATGGGGAAGAGTTCTGATGGGGGATTGAGTCAGCTTGGGTTAAGAAATAGAATGGTGGTTAAGGCATTTATTATCATAATGTTAGCATATTCGGCTAGGAAGAAGAGGGCGAATGGTCCCGCAGCATATTCGACGTTGAAGCCAGATACGAGTTCTGATTCGCCTTCGGTTAGGTCGAATGGGGCGCGATTTGTTTCGGCAAGTGTGGAAATGTATCATATCATGGCGAGTGGTCAGGAGGAGAAAATTAAGTAGAGGGGCTCTTGGGTGGTGGCAAGTGTACTTAGGGTGTAGTTTCCGCTCAATATGATTACAGACAAGAGGATGATTGCTAGTGTTACTTCGTAGGAGATGGTTTGTGCAACTGCTCGGAGGGCCCCGATTAGGGCATATTTTGAGTTTGAGGCTCAGCCAGATCATAGGATGGAGTATACTGCAAGGCTAGACATGGCGAGGAGGAATAGGAAGCCCAAGTTGAGGTCAGTGAGGGAGAACGGAAGGGGAAGAGGAATTCAAATGGTTAGGGCAAGGAGTAGGGCTAGGGTGGGGGTTAGGAGGAATAGGAGAGGGGATGAGGTGGAGGGGCGGATGGGTTCTTTAATGAAGAGTTTTACTCCATCTGCTAGGGGTTGGAGGAGGCCGAATGGACCAACAATGTTAGGACCTTTTCGGGCTTGTATGTAGCTTAGGATTTTTCGTTCAACTAGTGTTAAGAAGGCTACTGCAACTAGGATGGGGATGGCGTAGGAGAGTGTAAGGGCTAAGTTGGTTAGGGATGGGGTGAGGGTCACAGGTAAGGTAGGAGCTAGGGAGAGGATTTGAACCTCTGGGTAAAGGGTTTAAGCCTTTTGCATTTAGCCGGGCTCTGCCACGCTAGCAGTCCTTTTTTAGGATGGGTGTGGGGGACTCTTTAGGTAGTTTAGTTGGGTTCCGTACTTGAGAGGAAGGCGTGCCTGAGGCATGGGCCTCACTTCCCCGGTCCTTTCGTACTAGGGGAGGTTCGTCATAGATAGAAACCGACCTGGATTGCTCCGGTCTGAACTCAGATCACGTAGGACTGTTAATCGTTGAACAAACGAACCCTTAATAGCGGCTGCACCATTAGGGTGTCCTGATCCAACATCGAGGTCGTAAACCCCCTTGTCGATATGGGCTCTTGAAGGGGATTGCGCTGTTATCCCTGGGGTAGCTTGGTTCATTGATCAGTTGTACTGGGTCTGGTGGCTATTAGCACGTTGAGGGGTTGCTCTTAGTTAAGAGGTTGGGTCTTGTTTCTGGAGGATTTGTTTTTCTCCAGGGCCGCCCCAGCCGAAAAATACGGACCAGTGAGGGGGGTTGGGTAGTGGGCCTTGTAGGCTTGAGGGTTGTGTGGTGTGGTCGTTGATTTTAAAGTTCCACAGGGTCTTCTCGTCTTATGTTTACATCCTCGCTTTTGCACGAGGAGATCAATTTCACTGATTGTCTGTAGGAGACAGTTAGGACCTCGTTTAGCCATTCATACAAGTCTCGATTTATGGGACAATTGATTGCGCTACCTTCGCACGGTTAGGATACCGCGGCCGTTGAACTTGGTGTCACTGGGCAGGCATCACCTTCAATACTTGGTGGGCTGAAGGCTATGTTTTTGGTAAACAGTCGGGCCCTGGAGTTTGCCTAGTTCCTTCTACAGATTTAGATCTTTCATGTTGGGCGCTCCTGGGTAGGTTTAACAGGTCATTGGGTACGTGGTCTTGTTAAAGTGGGAGTACCTTGTTTTGGGTAATAATGAGAGCATGTAAGTTTGCGCTTGTGAGGGGGGCCCCTAGTTACTAATTTCAGCATGAATTCTCCTATTGCCATAGGTTGGCCTGTTACAGTGTGTAGGGATTCGCTTAGTTATGATATTTTTCAGTGTATGAGCTTTGACGCACTCTTTGTTGATGGCTGCTTGAAGGCCAACATGGGATTAGATGGGGGGGGGGGGTTATCCGCTAGGGGAGATTGTGTTCTTTTTTAAAGGGGCTGTACCCCCTTTAAATTGCTTCTGAGAGGCTACGGCGATTTGTTGGGGGTCAGTGGGGGAGCTGTCAGAGTAGAACTTAGATTCGTTTCACAGGCAACCAGCTATCACCCAGCTCGATTGGCTTTTCACCTCTACTAACAAGTCATCCCACTCTTTTGCGACAGAGACGGGTTCGCTCAATGTATAGCTGCTTGTGAGTAGCTCGCTTGGGTTTCGGGGTGGCAAGCTTAAGTTCGCTTTGCTTGGTTGTTCTTGCTGAATCATGATGCAAAAGGTACAAGGATTAATCTTTGCTGTTTCGTGCCTGGGTTTTCATTATTATTTCATCTTTCCCTTACGGTACATGTCTCTATCGCGCCTGTTATGGTTAGTGTTACTTTTCTATCGCCTATACTAGGTGTATGAAATGTTTTGGTTGGGGAAAAAAGAATTTTTATGGGTGTTGGTGGGGCTAGAAGTTGGCTTCAAGACGACCTGGGCTAGGGGCAGGTATCTTTCAGGTGTAAGCTGAGTGCTTTGATGGTTAGCTACGTCTTGATATGCTAAGTGCACCTTCCGGTACACTTACCTTGTTACGACTTACCTCATCTTTGGCAGGTTATGGTTTTAATTGAAGGGGGAGAGGGGTTGCTTACGAGGAGGGTGACGGGCGGTATGTACGTGTCCCAGGGCCGGTTTAAGGCAAGCGTGATGGTCGTGCCTTACTGCTAAATCCGCCTTCTAAGGGTGGGTTGTTCGGACCCTTTTTCGTTGATTGTCTGAGTCAGAAAATGTAGCCCATTTCTTCCCCCCCATGGGCTATACCTTGACCTGTCTTTCTAGTGGGTGGGACTGTTGTGTTCACTGTTGGGCTCTCAGTGGAGGTGAACTGGCGACGGCGGTATGTAGGCTGCTTTGGGCAAGGGGGGGTTGGGTGTAGCGCGGGTTATCGATTATAGAACAGGCTCCTCTAGGTGGGTTTGAGACACCGCCAAGTCCTTAGGGTTTTAAGCGTTTGTGCTCGTAATTCCCTGGCGAATGCTTGGGTGGGGAAAGCATTTGAATTTACGGCCGGGCATAGTGGGGTATCTAATCCCAGTTTGTCTCCTGGCTTTCGTGAGGTTTATTAATCGTTGATGTTGAGGTGGAGTTGTGGGGGCTTAGGTATGTCTTAGGCTTATGACAGCTTAGACATGTTTTGGCCTCAAGTGTGGCGATAGTATTAGATCACTCTTTACGCCGTATACGATTAATTTGGGTTTCTTGTATGACCGCGGTGGCTGGCACAAGATTTACCAACCCTAGTATTGCCATGGCTAAGTCAAGTTTACACTTATTGCTTAATGTTAGTTACTGCTGAATACCCGTGGGGGTGTGGCTAAGCAAGGCGTCTGGGGCTACGGTGGGTGTGCCTGATACCTGCTCCTCTTGTCCTGGTTAAGGAGTTAGGGGCATTTACACTGGGGTGCGGATACTTGCATGTATAAGTCTGGCAAAAATTAATAGTAAGGTTAGGACTAAGTCTTTTGTCCTCGGGAAGCGTTAGCGGCCGTCTTGACATCTTCAGTGTCATGCTTTGGAGGTAAGCTACGGGGAC